CTTTCAAAGATAGAATAAAAAAGGGGAATCACTTAATTCCCTTTTTCTGCTTCCCCGGCTGACACAATATTTTTTATCATTAGATCTATCATTCAAATTTTGTCTATACTATTATAGATAGATAGAAATAGATAGAAGTTTTTTCTGATTTTTATTTATTTATTTAGTATTTCATCAAAATTGAAATAAAAAAAAGAAAACTACAAAAAGTAACTACTATTATATTATTAATTAATAATTATATATACTATTAATTAATATATATATATTAAAACGTTATATATATAGAAACAGGAATATATATGTAAACTAAGAATAGTAATTTTTAACGAATTGAATCAAGAAGGACAAGATCGACACAAGAAAAGGAATTTTAGACATCCTTTTCTTGTGTCGAAGACTAGCAAGACAAAAAATACTCCCTATAGTCCCTAAAACTTGTTGTTTCGCCGATTTATGGTTCCCTTTTTTTCGGCGCGTGCGTGTTCCTTATCTTATTTTAGTATCTAGTCAAATTTTTCCATTCGAATAGAAAAAAACTCTTGATTATTGATACATTCTATCAATTTCAATTGGTCAATAACGACAGAGTTACATCACACCCCTTCCCATTTTTCAAAAATTTATTGAAAAATAAATAAAAGGGGGGGATAAAGTGAATTCTTCTCAATATACATACTAGGATTAGGATTATGATACAAGTAATTCCTGACATCTGGTCGAAAAAGAATAGCAAATCTAAAGAGAGGCAAAAGGCTTTTCATAATTTTTGTTGTTCTTTTTTACGAATTTGATAAAGCTAAATAGACAGATCTAAAAATTCATTTCGGATAATTGAACCTTCTCAAACTGTTTCTTTTTAAGAACCAAAAAGATTTGTGCCAAAACAACCGATCCTAAGAAGAACAAAAGGCCTTGGACACGTAATGGATCTTGAAGTACTATTTCCGCATCCCCCTGACCAAATCCACCCACATTGGGATTACTCGTTAATGGTTGATCGAGTTTAATGGATTCGCCCTCTGAAACAAGAAGTTCTAGGCCTCGAGGGATAATATCAATCACTTCGCGTCCATTCGATGGATCCACTATGGTTATTTCGTATCCCCCTTTTTCTTTTCGTAAAATTTTGCTTATTATCCCTTCTGCCGTAGCATTATAAACTGTATTGTTACTTTTGCTACCATCAGGATAAATCTGACCTCTTCCCCTGTTTCCACCTACGTATATAGGATATTTTAAGAAGTGAACATCTTTATTAGTAGCAGGGTCTGGGGCAAGAATAGGAAAGGTTATTTCACTATATTTTTGACCAGGAACAGGACCTATTACAAGAATATTTTTTTTATTGGGGCGATAATTCTGAAAAGACAGATTTCCTATCTTTTCTTTCATCTCGGGTGAAATACGATCGGGAGGGGCTAATTCAAACCCCTCCGGTAAAATAAGAACAGCTCCCACATTCAAAGCTCCTTTTTTACCATTAGCTAGAACTTGTTTTAGTTGCATATCATAAGGAATTTTAACAACTGCTTCAAATACAGTATCAGGAAGTACCGTTTGTGGAACCTCAATATCCACGGGCTTATTAGCTAAATGGCAATTGGCACATACAATACGCCCGGTTGCCTCTCGTGGATTTTCATAATTCTGCTGGGCAAAAATCGGATATGCACTTGAAATGGATGCCCAAGTTATTATATAGATCATGAGTGAGACAGATATGGAGCGAGTAATCTCTTCCCTTATCCAAGAAAAGGTATTTCTAGTTTGCATGGTCCAATCATTTATCCCGAAAATTTCTACAATAAAATTAGGTAGGTCGATAATATACTTCCCTAGCCACAATTCTGCTATTTACATTTACTGAAAAAAATCAAATTTTTTTTTTTGAAATATACAAGGAATCCCTCATGGGTAAAAAGAGTAAAGTAAATACGACTTTGATTTGGTTATGATGTATGTATAAGGTACGAAAGATTCAAATTGGATCAGTTAATCATTTTTTAGTCGTTTATTGCATGATAAATCACTACAAGTGACGGAGATACACGATTTAAATAACGAAAGATCCAATATTTAAAAATTGTATCAAGAATGACTGGAAAGGTAGAAACTAGACCAGATAAAATTTGCTCATAATGAGCAAACCCAAAATCTTTGTAAATATAACCAATCATTAGTTCCCAACCGTGAGGCGAATGGAATCCGATACATAAATCAGTTAATAAAAGAATCGAAAAAGCTTTAATTGTATCACTTAAATTATATAGGAATTCTTGAACCCAAGAATTCAGAATCAAAAGCTTTTCCTTACCCCAAAAGGAATAAACACTTAGAATAACGAAAGATATTAGATTTGTCGAGAAGTGCAAGATTGTATGGATACGATACTCATTGTGTATCTTGATGAATTGGATCGTTTCTTTGTGGATTCCTAGACGAAATTGTTGTAAATTGGTTTCTGGGTATTCCTTTATCATTTCATCGAGCTGGAATAGTTCCTCTAATTGTATGAATTTTTCTAGAACACTTTTTTCTTGAATATCATTCAAAAAAGTTTCGCATTGTCTAGTATTCCACCAATTAGTAATCCAAGTTTTCAAACTTTTATTACAGCAGAGAGAGATCAACCAGGGCAAAAAGACTATAGATGTAAAATAAAAAAAAGGAATGAATGCTTTCTTTTTTGCCATTTTGAATCTGTGAATTGTTAATGAATCCACCTCATTTGTTGATTCTATTAGATCTAATATTTCTATCGAGCATGAGTCTCTATTTTAATTCGAATAGAATGTAGTGAGCCTATGAATCCATTTTCTCTTTTTCTGTTGATTCAATACTGATGTCTTTGCTTTGAATTTAGAAAGAATACAGAAATAGACCCAGAATACACTTCCAACTTGAATCAAGAAAAAATTGCATGTTATTCCCCCTTTTTTCGATCAATACTAATTTCGAGACGAAGAAACTCCTTTTCAAATATATCAAAAAAACGAGCATAAAAGAATAGATGAATATTCAATTGACAAAAAAAAAGAAAGAAATTCTTTCGTTTTTTCTTCCTAACTGCCAAAGCATTTAGTCTTTTAAAATTAATTCATTTCAAAATACTTCAATTGGTACACGCAAGAAGTAAGCCAATTCCGCAGCTTTTTGCTCAATTTCTCGTGTAGTAAAATTTTCATCAGTACGAATTAAAGGAATAGCCCCTTGACCTCGAATTTCCATATAAAGGACACGTCGAGCAGAAACACCCTCTTTAACTTCTATTCTGATGGACTGAATATCTTTCATAAAGAATCGTAAAAAGATGCGACGACTTTTTCCAGGAAATCCCCAACGAAAAATACGCACTATTCCTTCTTTTCGGTCGAAAAGATCATAACCACTACCCACATTCCACAAAATAGTGAACCACAAATAGCAACTAATAAAGAGACCTGCGATCCCATAGAAAGACATCACAATCCCTTGCGGAAAAAAGATGATTTGCTGAGACGGAAATAACGATATAACATTTCTACCAAGATAACTGGAAGTTCCAACCAATAAGAATCCTAATGAACCTAAAAATAGGATAAAGGCCCAGCAGAAATTACTTGTTTTTCGAGACCCCGTTATAAATTCTATCCATATAGATTCTGATCGCCAACTCATATATATTAGATCCAGTTATACAATTTTTTGGAATTGAGAAAATATGACTTTCCTTTTTTGTTTTCAAAGTAACTCTCATCAACTATTTTGTTGTGAACCTTTACCTTAGGAGTAATTCATAGAATTGTTTATATCTAAAATAATAACATCTCCTTCCTTTATATGATCTCCTATAGCTATATACATACAAATAAATAGATTGACTTGAATTTCATACATCGGCCCGATGATGATCCATTTTTCAAAAGAGCGCAAATTCATTTACGTTTATACATGCATAAGAGCTTTTTTTATTTATGTTTATAGGAATCTATGTGTTATACAATATTCTACCAAATGGGTCTTATCGAATCGAAGTTTTTAAAATAAAAAAAGGAGTGATACGATTAGGTCTCAGCCGATCTAAAAAATCTTATTTTTTTGAATATGAAGAAATAAAGAAGCCATTGCAATTGCCGGAAAGACTAGGCCTACTAAAGGCACAAAAATAGAGGGTAAGTTATTGAAAGTTGTCATAAAATGGGTACCTCAATTAAATATTTGTACCTGTTATTGTTATATTCTGAATTCTAAAGATATCTTAGAATATCTTGTATTTTTATTATTTCTATTATATATATTATATAATTATACTAAGTATCTTTAAGTAAATATATATCTAATACTAAATATACAACCTAATTGAAATATATAGAATAGAACCTAATAGAAATAGAATAAAAAAATAGGTACAAGAAACGCCAAACTAAATAAATGGACTTATTTATCTTTCAAAAAAAAAACAGATGTATCATAATCCCCTTGTTATATTTATTATTCTTTTTGTCTTATAATAGTCATTACAAAAGAAAAATTTTTATTCCATTTAAAATTTCTACAAAATTGATTAGAATCTGATCCAACAACAGGGAATTTTCGGGAAATGCAAAAAGATGGAAGACTCTCTATAGATCTGTATATATCTCTATTTGAATTATCTATACATATGCAAGCAAGGGAGGAAAATTCACTTTTTATCTTGTTGATAGAGGTTTACTGAGTAGTAAACAAGAATATCGAAAAAAAAAAAATGATTCGAAAGAAAAATGCATTTTTCAGGGTTTTCGTTTAATTCTGATAAACCAACCGTTCTATTTGATTCGATTTTTGTTCAAAGGAAAAAAAGCATGGAGCTGAAATAACTCGCTCAGAACACCTTTTAACAGATTACGTGGTACAATTGCATCCAATAAGCCCTTACGTAATAAAGATTCAGCCGCTTGTGAACCTTCAGGCACGGCTTTTTTCAATGTTTGTTCAATTACTCTTTTACCCGCAAATGCAATATAGGCATAGGGTTC